CATGAAAGGGTCCTTGAAGAACCATTGGGTCTTCTGAAAATAATTACGACACGCTACTAGAAACTGCTCTATTTTTCCATAGAAATGCGTTCGCTCAAGAAAGAATCCAGAGGACGTTGATCGTAAATAAGAGGTTTGTTTATGAAAAAAAACTAATACAAATTCACATTCAAATACATAAGAATTATATAGGAATCGAAAAAATCTTTTATTTTCTTTTGAAATTGAAATAACGTAAATCGATTTTTTCGGAGTAATGAAACTATTTGAATTATGATATTCGTGGAGAAAGAATCGCAATAAATGTAAAGAAGAAACATCTTGGGTCCAGCATTGAAGTATTTGAACCAAGATTTCCAGATGGATGGGATGGGGTATTAATATATCTGACACATAATTTAAATGGGATAATTTATCCTCTAAGAAGGGAAATATTGAATGAATAGATCGCAAATTTTGCGATTTAAGTATTTCTTTTTCTTCGAGGAAAGATCCTAATCGCAGTAAAAATGGAATTTCCATACTGACTGCAAAACCTTCTGATATCATTTGAGAATAAAAAAAATTGTTGTGCCCAACGATTCTATTTTGGTTCAAATCATCAACTGAATAAATCAAATAATTCTGTTGATACATTCGAGTAATTAAATGTTTCACAAGTACTGAACTAGATTTATTGTCATAATCCAAAATTCCCACAAAAATCGAACCATTTAAATCATGATCATGAGCAAGTGTGTAAATATACTCCTGAAAGAGAAGTGGATATAGGAATAGGAAGTACCTTTGCCTAGATCCATCTTTTTCTAAATATCCTTGTAATTCTTCCATTTTAGTTTCCACTTAAATAGGAAGCAGGGGACATTTCTTGGGTTATAAAATGATACATAGTGCAATATGGTCAGAACAGGATATGTATTATGTATGTATATAGTACAGTAAGAAATATATACCCGGAAGACGAGGAGTCCAATCAACAGATTTTTTTCTCTCCTTTTCTATCCAATCGGTTTATATTTATATTCGTTAGTAGAAAAATCCTTTATTTTTGCAACCTGATCGTTCTTTTGACTTTGGAATAAACTCTCTTAATCAATATACTATTTCTTATACACATCTGTCTCCAACCCATAATTCTAATATATTATAGTTAGGATTCATAAAAAAAGGAATCAATGGTCCACTCACAGGAGAACCCTTTCCCCCATCAGGTACTAATTAATTTTTAACATCTAATTAGATCGGGTAATTATTCAAATTTAAGAACATAAGCTCGTTTCTTTTTATTTTACCCGAATTTGGGGCATAAGACTCTATCCATTTATTCACTAGACCTAACTTAACTGTAAATTGAGAATCAATTCTGTACCCTTCCCAAAAACAATATATTTTGTAATGATCCGGTAAGGATAAACTCCCAATTCTACTAAAAAAAAATGCAAATTCAAAATTTCTTATTTTATTACGACATGCTGTTTTTTCCATTCATTACCTTTCAGGATCAGTCATGGTCTTATAGACTCTACCAATAGTCTAAACGAATTCGTTGCTTCATCCAAATGTGAAAAAGATCATAGTCGCACTTAAAAGCCGAGTACTCTACCGTTGAGTTAGCAACCCGGATAAATATGATATGTAGATATGATCGAAATCAAAAAAGATTAATTGAATTTCACGGGGCGACCCCGACAAACCATTGAACTCGAAAAAAAAGAAGTATGTTCTAATCAATTATAAATTAAAAAACAACAAAGAAATTCCTAACAAATTATATTCCTAATATAGATGTCAAAATTGACAGACTTATCCATTTCTTTTTTTTTTTTATTTTCGTTAATAAAATACGCCATGTCTTCTATAATTTAATTATAGGGTAAATCCGTCAAACCATCATTTGGCTGAACTGAAGGAAAACCCAATCAATATAGGGTGGGTGCAAACAGATCCATTTATTTATGATCGAATTATATTTGTTCAATACACCATTGTCAATATCAATGGAATGTTGAGAAAACAAATCAAATTATAAGTAAATCAAATAATGACTTGTGTTTGGACTTAAATAATGAATTTGATGGGAAAAAATAAAGAATAGGAAGAAAAAAATCTCGGATTTATTCAATCAATAGAGATACAATAAACAAGATTAATCTCCTGTTTTGGATTCCACTAACAAAAGAAAAATAAAAATATGAATAGAGCAAAAAAAGGTAAATAGTGAGGAAATAATTACACTAATTAAACAAAGATAAATACTAGTTACCCCCAAACCCACTTTTTGAAGATCTCTTGTTTCTCTTGGGAATCGAACATCAATTGCAATGATTTGATAGATGACTCATTGCACCCTTAGCAACCTCTAGGAGGTTTTCACTTCATAGGGCTCAATCAAGAAAAATGATTCTAATTTCTATTTAGATCCAGAAAATCATAAATTAGACTACGATTTCAGTCGTTTTTTTCCATAAAGAAGAAAAAAAGAAATCTCATTCATACGCGGAACTCAAATTAGAAAATTCTGAAAGAGTTCGAAGGGAAATTCTTAGACATTTATTGAGCAGTCTCGAATCACTGTCGAGCCAAGACAAGAGGATCTTAATTCTTATAGAAGTGGAAGATGGCGGATATAAAAATCAATCCACAGCCAATAATGTCCCACGTTGCTTTCTACCATATCGTTTAAAACGATGTTTTACCATAAAATTCCTCTATCTAATTTCATTAGAACTGATATGGAATTGATTCAATATGTAATCATGAATAGTCCATTGGTTCAACCAGTATATAACGAGTATATAAAAATAGTGCCTATTTTCTTTTTCTATATATAGATTTCTATCATATGAAATGAAAGAATAACGACCTGAATCATAGGAGTATGATACTTTCGTATCCATCATATACAACGAACAATTGTTACCCAAGGTAATCCTGGATGGTTAAGGAATAGCGAATACTTTTCACTTAACTGAAAGGCTGTTGTTAATGAAATAACAGAATGGAATAACAATGCATAACATCACAGGCCTTGTTTATTCATTTTATACATTTATTTCGGATTCCAGAATCTTCTTATCAACTCCATCATCAATTTCAAATATATGGAATATATAAATGTCTCAGTCAACACACTACACTGATTTACAATTATTCATTTGAACCCATTTTTTTTATCTGCATTTTAGACTGGATTACATTTGTGAAAAAGCAAATGAAAGAAAAGATATCATTCTGATAATTTTTCTTAGAATTCATAACTGGGACGGAAGGATTCGAACCTCCGAGTAACGGGACCAAAACCCGCTGCCTTACCACTTGGCCACGCCCCATTTAGATTTTTTTTTATTCGACACTAATAAACACTAATAATGATATTGGTTATTCGTCAATTCCAACTCAAATACATATCATATACATTGTTACTAGGATTCGACACATATGATATAGAATAAAAAAAAGATTGATTGATCATTACATATAATTCAATTAAGATATTGTGTGAGAGTATAATTCCTTATTATTTTTTTTGAACGTAAGAAAGTTGGGAAAGTTCGGAGAAAAAAGGATTATTTTACCTTCTTTTTTTTTTTATTTCACTTCTTAGAAAAATAAGTCAATCAAAATCAAATTATCTCATCTACAATAACAAAATGTTTGTTATGCTTAATATCTTTAGTTTAATATGTATCTGTTTTAATTCTGTCTTTTATTCGAATAGTTTTTTCTTCGCCAAATTACCCGAGGCTTATGCCCTTTTCAATCCAATCGTAGACGTTATGCCCGTCATACCTGTACTCTTTTTTCTCTTAGCCTTTGTTTGGCAAGCTGCTGTAAGTTTTAGATGAAATCTTTAATACTTTCCTAAATTCATGATTCATTCGAAAAAAAAAGATTTGAAAAATGGATAAGATCGGATACATACGCCTTACATTACTCGGTTCAAAAAGAGAAATTCTTGTATATGGAATTAAGGAACCCCGATTGGTGATGAATTTGGATTAGCTTATTTCCTCATTTCGACCTTACGACGGGCAACACTTTATTAGGTCACCACAATCACAATACCTAATTGTGAATATGATAAGAAATTGTTGGTAAGAAAAGAATAAGAATCCTATTAGAAAAACAAAATTCGTGAGATTTTTTTTTTTATTTTGGTGTGTCAAAATAGTGTGTATGGTACAAAAATAAGTAATCTATTCCCCTTTTCCAAAAAATGATCTTATCTTGGAGATTGTGTAATGCTTACTCTCAAACTCTTCGTTTACACCGTGGTGATATTCTTTGTTTCTCTCTTCATCTTCGGATTCTTATCTAATGATCCGGGACGTAATCCTGGGCGTGAGGAATGAAAATAAGAGTTAGTCTTTCTTTGTTTTTTTTTCGGAATTTTTTTTTCATATTATCTATTCCCTAGATTTAACTAAGATAAAATAAAAAGAAAATCTAGGGATCGAGATTTTTTTAGAATTGAAAACTCTCAAGTGATCATAAGAAACGGAGAGAGGGGGATTCGAACCCTCGGTACGAATAACTCGTACAACAGATTAGCAATCCGTCGCTTTAATCCACTCAGCCATCTCTCCCAATTAATTCTAATTTGCAAATTTTTTATTTGATATGTGAAATAAAGGTTGATAAAAATCCTAGTTTTAACGAACGATATAGAAACGATATAGAAAAAAAATGATATCTACAAATTCAATTTGATCAGCAATTCAATTTAGATTAATGATTCTAAACAGATATTCCCAATAGAAAGAATACCTTACTTCTTTTATTTTGCACAAAAAGTTTCTTTTATTCCCCCAGCCCGGTTAAATACCGGCTGGGCCAGAGTACTTCTTTTGATCCAATGAATCATTCATAGATCAAATGATTTCATTTATATTTATATATATAAATTTTTTTATTCTTATTTCTTACTTCTTTTTTATTATTCTTTTTCTCAATTTATCTCAATTTACTTCACTTACATCAAATGATTTCATTTATATTTA